GGAGAATAGGCTTTTGCTCTTTTAGATTGAAAAGGAACCGACACGTAGTAGTCCGGTCCGTAAATTCCAGCCTTTAAGCCGCTGAAAGGCTCTTCAAGACCACATACGCTGGGGAAAATAATCAACATCATAGGCAAGATTGAAATGCAATCCATTCCACTTCAGTATCCTGACCTGAAGGTGATCACCGGAACGATGACACTGAGCGAGAAAACCCTTCCTTAGGGAAACCTAGCTTTCTCTAACAAACTTATTTCATAACTTTGATAGAGGAATCATTCGAAAGTTCGGATGGATGGAGCCTTAGCCTTTCACTAATAGACAGAAGTGACATAGTTGCTCTACGAAGAGCAGGCAATATTCTTTTCGGACTAAGCCCACTAGTTAAGATATGCACAGCTGCTAAAGCAACTGCCAATTCCCAGAAGAAAGAAGCCTAACCTATTATAGAGGCCCTCCACTCTGCTAGCTGTGCCCACTAGATTAATAAAGTAGAGTTCCGCCTGTCTTTTCTTTTGATGTAGGCTTCCACAGGTTCCACTCTCATCCTTTATTCTCCTGATACTGATAGTCTTCCCTGCCCTTCTTTCTGTGAGTGTAGCGTGGAAGTCTTTGATATTGTAGTCCCCATCCTTTTCTGTATCCATTCAACTCATCCAATTTGATAATATACTCTTCTGCTCTGCGAGCCTTTCATTGAACTGGAAAAAGGATAGCTGGGATTGAATGGCGTCTAGTTCTTCTATGGCCTTTCTTATTCTTTTATCGACCTTACACTTTTTAATTCAAGGCTTTTAGCGCAGCTTTGACAAATCGAAGCTTCTGGGCGGGTTCCCTTAAAAGGTTGCCAGGGAAATATTTTGAGGAGGTTTTCTTGCTGGGGTTTCGGCCGGGTTTACCTACTATTGGATTTGAACCAATGACTCTCGCCGTATGAAAGCGATACTCTAACCGCTGAGTCAAGTAGGTCAAGCTGAGTCAAGTCAGAGAAAATAGACCCCTAAAGGAGGACCTATAGAATAAGTCTCCAATCAATCGTAGGCGGGTGAGCGACTTCTTTTCTTTCCTTTTTGAGCTCTCACCTTTAGCCGATCTTATTCAATGGATTGTGACTTTCTCAGCTTTAGTTTTCTATCGAATTTCCATTTGGGCTCATTGGACTCTTCTATCTAAGCTTGAGCCCGAAGCGAGTGAAACTCGTCCTTCATTTCATACCTCAGTCCGGTGCCTATGAAAAAACCCATGACCCTTCGATTGAAATAAAGATCTCCGCTCTCCTTCTTTCGAAGTTGTAAACTGGTCGAGTCAGCTTCGTTGCTATTAGTAGTCTCAAAGTAAATAAGGTATTCAATATCGACGAAATTCGATTAGGAATCTTTTGGGAAAAAGGCCCTTTCTAGAGGTTGTCAATCTACGAATTAGTGATCCAACTGGGCATCTTACATATGAATTCGTGCTCCAAGTATGGTAGTAACCCTGTCTCCATAAAATAAAGGAAGAAGAAGCCAAGACTAAGAGCTTGCTGTCAGCTTCTAGTCTCTATTCCTATCCGAGTCCCTTTTTCAGGGATAACCTACCTCTTCCATGGTACCCACCTCCAAACAACTCCTAATTACCCTAAGTCAATCTGTCAATCTCGAGACAATTCTCGCCTAACTCAGTGTACTTTTTAGCCGGGAATTCGCCCGAGAGCACCTTCTACTGCATCCAGTACTGGATAGGATGACACCCAACATACCAGAAACGGATGATCTGATTCCATTCAATTGGCTTAGATTCAATAGCAGTTGATTTTGGGCAGGAATCTGCAGGTACTTTTTCTAAGTAAGAGATTTTTCATTTTTTGCAAACAAGTCTTTAGAATACCTTTTCCTTTGTACAGCTTTCCTTGCTCGAATATGAGGAAAGGAGAGATTGAAGTAGCTAAAGCTAAGGCTTTCTGCTATTCAACCTTGTAAGCAATGTAGAGTTCGTAAGGACTAGTAAGAAAGGAATGCCATTGATTCCGTTGGAGGACTGCGTTTTGCGCCCTTTCTTTATCTATTCTATCACTTTCATTCTGGAGGACATTTTCATTTCCATCCACCAGCTCTATCGCTTTATATATTATCTACTATAAGAGTTGGAAAGCCTTGGCTAAGAAGAATTGAAGTTTTGCACATATCCGCGGGTTCTTCAATTTGCTTTCTCCCTCATAGAGGAAATAGGTATACTATATTCATCCGCTTATTGGGACTCCTTCGTTTGACCTATGCATTCTGTTATCATTTCCAGTTGGACAACCCATGTTTACAATTTGAGGAAGAAACGAACTCTTTCCATTTCATTTTTTTTTAGGAAAGCAAGTCCCTTCACTTCTTTAGGGGCTTGGAGCAGATGAAGCCTTCTTCGGTCCGCTTTGGCTCCTGATCTTGAGCTCGCTGGCCTCAGACCTGGCTTCTTCTTATGATGTAGTTGTAGAGAAACCAGCCACTACACTAGAGATTTGAACATAAATGGA